AGGAGCGCGCATGCAAGAAGGAAGTTTGAGCTTGATGCAAATGGCTAAAATATCTTCAGCTTCATATAATTATCAATCAAATAAAAAGTTATTCTACGTATCAATCCTTACATCTCCTACAACCGGTGGAGTGACTGCCAGTTTTGGTATGTTGGGAGATATAATTCTTGCCGAGCCTAATGCCTACATTGCATTTGCGGGTAAAAGGGTAATTGAACAAACATTGAATAAAACAGTACCTGATGGTTCACAAGAAGCTGAGTATTTATTCCATAAGGGCTTATTCGACCCAATTGTACCACGTAATCTTTTAAAAGGTGTTCTGAGTGAGTTATTTCATCTTCACGGTTTCTTTCCCTTGGATAAAAATTAAATAAAGTAGATCATTTAATTCAGTTATTTTTTATTTGAGGTGCATAATAAAAGTAAAAATAATAAGCATGGAGTTTTACTTGAGGTCATAAGATCTAATTGTATAAAGGATCAGAAGTTCTTGATAATCACCTTTTCTTATTTCCACCAGATCCGTTTTTTTTTTTCTACCTAAATTCCTGATTACTAATCAGTAAGACTCTATCAACAAGATAAAAGAGTTAATTATTACCCTAAATTAGTAAAATAAAGAATTCATGTTCCGTTATTACATTACGTTACGTATTATAAATATTGAATAATTCAAATGTAGGAAATATAGAATAGGAATCTTGCATATATTTTTATATATTCCCCGACAACTTCCCCTTTTTACTAGGAATCCCTGTTGCATCGGATTCTAACAAATCCTTTGATAACTTGTAAGAAATTTTTTGGTATTTCTTCGAAAATAAGTAAAATAAGTATAAGAGAACAATAATAATATAATAAATATATAGAAAGGTGAATAGGTACACTTATTTAGTTCTACATTTCTTGTACCTATACCTATTATTATATACTGATAATAGATATACTTATCATAAGATATCTTTATCACAGGTACAAATATTAAATCGAGGTATCCATTCTATGACAACTTTCAACTTACCCTCCTTTTTTGTGCCTTTAGTGGGTCTAGTATTTCCGGCAATTGCAATGGCTTCTCTATCTCTTCATGTTCAAAAAAACAAGATTGTCTAGATGCGATGGGACCCAATCTCATCCATTTTTTTTCAAGACTCCGACTTGGATCATAATACAGATATCCATTTATTTAGTGGATATGGGGCACAACATGTTTATTCTCCCGAACACAAATGAAAGGGCTGTTATGCACGTGGAAACATGATATATAGATCAATGCATTATATCTATTTTAAAATGACTCGGTCTATTTTAAAATGGGTCAGCGTCAGCAGATGGATGAAATGAAAAGTTAAGGGTATCCATATGTAGATATCCATAGTGGGATCATATGAAGGGGATATTTTTTTATATCTAACTGATTCGATGAATTACTCCTAATGGTTCACATCATAATAATAGTGCTAGTTGATGAGAGTTACCTCGGGAACAAAAAAAAAAATAAAGTAAAATTCATTTGGGTTATTCTCTCAATTCCAATAAAATGAAACAACTGGATCTAGTATGAACTGGCGATCAGAACGTATATGGATAGAACTTATAACGGGGTCTCGAAAAACAAGTAATTTCTGTTGGGCCTGTATCCTTTTTTTAGGTTCACTGGGATTCTTATTGGTTGGAACTTCTAGCTACCTCGGTAGGAATCTGATATCCCTATTTCCTTCTCGGCAAATCCTTTTTTTTCCACAAGGGATCGTAATGTCTTTCTATGGGATCGCGGGTCTGTTCATTAGCTCCTATTTGTGGTGCACAATTTCTTGGAATGTAGGTAGTGGTTATGATAGATTTGATAGAAAAAAAGGAATAGTGTGTATTTTTCGTTGGGGATTCCCTGGAAGAAATCGTCGCATCTTCCTTCGATTCCTTTTGAAAGATATTCAGTCGATTAGAATAGAGGTTAAAGAAGGTATTTATCCTCGGCGCGTACTTTATATGGAAATCAGAGGCCAGGGTGCCGTTCCCTTGACTCGTACTGATGAGAATTTGACTCCACGAGAAATTGAACAAAAGGCTGCGGAATTGGCCTCTTTTTTGCGCGTACCAATTGAAGTGTTTGGAAATTAATTCCAGAATGAATGTTTTCACAGTATTGAGTAAGGACCTCATTAATTATGTTTGTTGTTATATAGCAACTTCCATTTTTTCAGGGCGCGCATTCGGGCATTCATCGAAAAGGATGCAATTGCTTCGAATGAAGAAATAATCAAACAAAATATTGTTTCCAGATCCAAGCACTAACCAATCAATTCAAAAAGGGAATAGGTCTATTCAATTCAAAAAGGGAATAGGTCTATGGATTCAATACCTTGCTATCGGTTATAGAACTCATGCTTTATGGAAATATCGGATTGGGTAGAGTCGAGGAATGAGGTGGTTTCATTAACAATTCACGGATTAAAAATGTCAAAAAGGAAAGCATTCAACCCCCTTCTATATCTTACATCTATAGTCTTTTTGCCCTGGTGGATTTCTCTCTCATTTAATAAAAGTATGGAATCTTTGGTTACTAATTGGTGGAATTATGGGCAATCCGAAGTTTTTTTGAATGATATTCAAGAAAAGAACGTTCTAGAAAAATTCATAGAATTAGAAGAACTCTTCCTTTTGAACGAAATGATAAAGGAGTACCCGGATACACATATACAAAAGCTTCGTATAGGAATGCACAAAGAAACGATACAATTGGTCAAGATGTACAATGAGGGTCATATCCATACTATTTTACATTTTTCGATAAATATAATGAGTTTTGCTATTCTAAGCGGTTATTCTATTCTGGGTAATGAAGAACTTGTTATTTTAAATTCTTGGGTTCGGGAATTTTTCTATAACTTAAGCGACACAATAAAGGCTTTTTCTATTCTTTTATTAACTGATTTATGTATCGGATTCCACTCGCCTCACGGCTGGGAACTAATGATTGGTTCTGTCTACAAGGATTTTGGATTTTCTCATAATAATCAGATTATATCTGGTCTTGTTTCCACCTTTCCAGTCATTCTAGATACAATTATAAAATATTGGATCTTCCGTTATTTAAATCGTGTATCTCCTTCACTTGTAGTGATTTATCATTCAATGAATGACTAAAGAATGATCCGCTGATATGAATCTAATCATAATTTTTTTTTACTTCGTACATAAACAAACCATTAAAAATCTTACTCATTCTTTATGTTTCTACCCATCCAGGAAATTCCTCCTGGATTCCAGTAAAATAGCAGAATCGTGGATAGGGAACTCCACTAGCAACCTACCCCATTTATTGTAGAAATTTTCGGGATCAATGATTGGACCATGCAAAATAGAAATATCTTTTCTTGGATAAAGGAACAGATGACTCGACCCATTTCCGTATCGATCATTATATTTATATATGTAATAACTCGGACATCTATTTCACATGCATATCCCATTTTTGCACAACAGAGTTATGAAAATCCACGAGAAGCGACTGGGCGTATTGTATGCGCCAATTGTCATTTAGCTAATAAGCCCGTGGATATTGAGGTTCCACAAGCGGTACTTCCTGATACTGTATTTGAAGCGGTTGTTAGAATTCCTTATGATATCCAACTGAAACAAGTTCTTTCTAATGGAAAAAGGGGGTCTTTGAATGTAGGGGCCGTTCTTATTTTACCTGAGGGATTCGAATTAGCCCCCCCCGATCGTATTTCTCCGGAAATGAAAGAAAAGATGGGCAATCTTTCTTTTCAGAGTTATCGTCCTACTAAAAAAAATATTCTTGTGATAGGTCCTGTTCCTGGTCAGAAATATAGCGAAATCACTTTTCCTATTTTGTCTCCGGACCCCGTTACTAAGAAAGATGTTTACTTCTTAAAATATCCTATATACGTGGGCGGGAATAGGGGAAGGGGTCAGATTTATCCCGATGGGAGCAAGAGTAACAATACAGTCTATAATGCTACAGCATCCGGTATAGTAAGCAAAATAGTACGTAAAGAAAAAGGGGGGTATGAAATAACCATAGCGGATGCATCAGATGGACACCCAGTCGTTGATATTATACCTCCGGGACCAGAACTTCTTGTTTCAGAAGGCGAATCCATCAAGCTTGATCAACCATTAACGAGTAATCCCAATGTGGGTGGATTTGGTCAGGGAGATGCAGAAATAGTACTTCAAGACCCATCGCGTGTCCAAGGTCTTTTTTTCTTCTTGGCATCTGTTATTCTGGCACAAATCTTTTTGGTTCTTAAAAAGAAACAGTTTGAGAAGGTTCAATTGTCCGAAATGAATTTCTAGAGCCATTTATTTCGAAACATTAAGTTGATAAAAATACTAAACTTCTTGTTGATCGATGCAATTATGTATGGTAAAAAAGAATAATAAATAATGAAATGAAAAGCCTTTTGCTTTGTTTATACTGTTTTTCTTCAAGCTATTTGGAATTACTTGTATTCCATCGCTAATAATATACTAGCATACTGGCGTGTGGGTTGCAAAGAATACTATTTTTGATTTGACCCCTAGCCCCCTTTTTTCAATCCTAATTTGTGCGGTGTGACTATGTTGACTCAAAAATTTTTGAACGTTTATGTTATGGAATGAATAAAAGTCTCGTTGGAAGAGTAAGAACTCTATGGACCTTGCGCCTCAATTGAGGCGCAAGGTCCATAGAGTTCTTACTCTTTAATGTCTACAACACAGACCATATGATTTGATTACTACAGGGATGAACCCAACCCAGAATATGAACCATAAAAGAAAACACCTATTAAACCGATCACAAGAATACCAGCTACAGTGCCTATAAGCCAAAGAGGAATCCTTCCAGTAGTATCGGCCATTTAACCCACTTCCCTCCAGATTTCATCAAGTGGTCGTGCTAGAGACATAAACAGTCATGGATAATTATGAGATGAAATCCTTCCGAATGGGATAAGATAATTTATTCTCTTTCCTTATCTTAATTGAAG